CTAATTTTTATGAAATACAAGATGCTCATTGAATAATCAGAAACTAATCTTCACTTCTACAACTCCAGATATTCAAAGAATTTTTGTACATTCTCTTCGAGATCAAACATAGTAATTGAAGTTTCATTCACAGATTCTTTTTTTTTTAGTTATTGGGTGGGCTAAATAAAATAAATACTAAAAAAAAAAAATTAGAGGATTCATTGAGATTCTCAAATTTTGAAGATACTTTTTCGAATGAGCCGAGCCACTAGGATGAAACTAAAAGAGTTCCGCATTATGAACTATGTACCGCGCACATCACTTAGATGGGCTATAGAAAGTAACATAGGAGGAAATGAAGAAATAGAATATGAAAAAAATATAGAAGGAAATGAAAGAGGATCATATTCTATTTGTACTGTATCTGAAATGAACTTTGGCTATTCCCATCCCTCAACTCCTCTAGACTATACTTTTTCTCTTTCAACTAACTAATTTAGCCTTTCGAATATGTATAAAGTATTAACGTTTTTTTTGAACAAAAGGAGACACAGTATGGACAAATAAAAAAAACAAGAGGAAACAAAATGGAATTCTTTTGTATACTTTATATACATATGATATATATAAGGGGTATATCTCCGACATTTAGATGGATAAATATGTATCATGATTTATACTATTAATGAATATGTATGTCGACCCATATCAATTAATTTTTAGAATATATACTCATACAAATTACTCATGTGCCAGGAACCAGATTTGAACTGGTGACACGAGGATTTTCAGTCCTCTGCTCTACCAGCTGAGCTATCCCGACCATTCACGACGCATCATCCTCATTTTATTTTAATATAGGACTTGGGTCTATGTCAATTAGTCAATTAGAAAAACGAAAAAGTATTACAAAGTATTATACAGGATCTAATAGAATTTCTTGGATCTTCAAAAATAAATTTTCAAAGTTTCAGTACAGTACAAGTAATGATATGTATTGTTAATTATTCAAATTTAATGGATTCCTTGCTCAAATCATTTGTACTGTACGCGTATCATATATATCACACACAAGTCTTGTGATAAGAAAAAAATTTTCGCTCAGATCCATTTGTGAAAGAAAAGAGTAGAATGAGAATGAATGATAAATATAACGAATTTTGATTTGAATCGCTAACAAAATGATAAAATGAAAATAAATAATTAGGGAGTCAACCGGGTCGTTTTGGGGATAGAGGGACTTGAACCCTCACGATTTCTAAAGTCGACGGATTTTCCTCTTACTATAAATTTCATTGTTGTCGATATTAACATGTATAATGGGACTCTATCTTTATTCTCGTCCGATTAATCAATTATTAAAAAGATCTATCAGACTACGGTGGAGTGAATGGTTTGATCAATGAATATTCGATTCTTTTTTCAATTTTTAATCGATTCACAACAAGTCTTTCATTTTTCATATAAATATAAAAAAATACAGATTTGGGTCGTCATTAATCATTTTGAGATAGTATTTCAGTACTATACGTATGTATATAGGTTTATCCTTCATCCTTTCTGAAGTTTCGATGGAAGGATTCCTTTACTAACACAATGCAGCCAACTCCATTTGTTAGAACAGCTTCCATTGAGTCTCTGCACCTATCCTTTTTTATTTTCGGTTTATGAAACCCTTGTTTATTTTCATAAAACAGGATTTGGCTCAGGATTGCCCATTTTTAATTCCAGGGTTTCTCTGAATTTGAAAGTTCTCACTTGGTAGGTTTCCATACCAAGGCTCAATCCAATTAAGTCCGTAGCGTCTACCAATTTCGCCATATCCCCTCTTTTTTTTGATGTGATCAAGATCACATCATGATGCCGCCCCCCCCCTTTTCTTTCATTTCTATTATGCTGGACCGGTTGAATTCATTAGATACCGGTTCCTATATTGAAAAGTGTTTTCTACTATTTGATTTCTTGTATATTTTCTTTCATCTCTATCGGAGACCCATATTTGGTCCAATCAGAAATGATTCTATCATTTCTATATCATCAATTCAATATAGATCGCATAACATATACATTATAGTATAATATATATTTATTATTATAATATATATTTATTATACTTATATATGCCCCTATTTCTACCGTTTTTAGCGTGCAATTTTAAATACTTGAACGGTCGATTCTTTTTTTTTTTCGTCTTAGCTTTCACCTTTCCGAATGAAACCAGAGGAGTGTTTCATTATGATCTGGATTGCGCTTTTATCTTTCATGTTATTCTTAGGGCAGGCCTTCTATAACATTATAACATAACAAAAAAAAACATTATAACATAACAAAAAAAACATTATAACATAACAAAAAAACGAAAAGGAAGATTTGAGTATTATTAATTTTAAATTAAATTAATAGCCATAACTAAAACTAATAAAATGGCTATAACTAACCATTCCGTTAATTTAGAATTAGAAGAGAATTCAAAATAAAATTATTTATTAATTAAATATGAAATTATGAAATTATTATTTATTATATATAATAAATAATAATATTATAAGATTGTAATATACAATAAATATAGAAATAGAATAAGATTCTAAACTTAATTACATTACTCGATTTTATTTAAAATGAAATATTAAAATATATTTTCTGAAATATTAAAATATATTTTCAAATTAAATTAAAATGAAATATATATATTTCTATATATAAAATATATATGAAATATAATAAAATTATGTAATAAAAAATAGTAAACATAGAATAGTAAAAAAAATCTTACCATCTAATTAAACTAATTAAGATATTTATTATTGATAAACATATATTTGAGAAATAGATCAAAATTTTATATCGCGATATTTAATAATATCGCTATATTAATAGGTATGTTCTATAAATATTCAAATATCCAATATGTTTGGAAATTATAAAATTCTATTTTCTATTCTTCCTTATTTTTGATATTTCTATTTTTCTATATATCATATTTCTTATGAAATAGCTAAGAATGAACAGTTAATATCTCAGTAGTTTACTAAATTAGTATACGTGTACAATTTATGTTATGTGAGCCCGCTTAGCTCAGAGGTTAGAGCATCGCATTTGTAATGCGATGGTCATCGGTTCGATTCCGATAGCCGGCTTTTCTCCGTTTGTTTGATTTTTTATTTTTTACATAATTGATAATGTGAAATCGAAGCGAAAAACTTCTTTCCCTTTCCCAAGGGTCACCCTATCATCTCGTAGGAACTTCCAATTATGAATAAAAATGGGATTGGAGGAGTTCGGTCTCTGTAGAACAAATCAATCAAGAAAAGAACCCTGAATTTTTTTTATTATTATTTAAAATTCTTTTTATTTATATAATACAATACAATTATTTATATACAATAAGGTCCGGATATTGATACAATTCCTCTAATTATTCTTTGTAATACAATACTTCAGTAAATTTCGATTAATTTATCATATTTTAGTTTAGTTTTAATTTTGTTTTATGAAATTTCATAAAAAATAAGGAGTCTTTATGTCACGTTACAGAGGGCCTCGTTTCAAAAAAATCCGTCGTCTGGGGGCTTTACCGGGACTAACTAGTAAAAAGCCTAGAGCCGGAAGCGATCTTAGAAACCAATCGCGCCCCGGAAAAAAATCTCAATATCGTATTCGTTTAGAAGAAAAACAAAAATTGCGCTTTCATTATGGTCTTACAGAACAACAATTACTTAAATACGTTCGTATCGCCGGAAAAGCCAAAGGATCAACAGGTCAGGTTTTACTACAATTACTTGAAATGCGTTTGGATAACATCCTTTTTCGATTGGGTATGGCTTCGACTATTCCTCAAGCCCGCCAATTAGTTAACCATAGACATATTTTAGTTAATGGTCGTATAGTAGATATACCAAGTTATCGCTGTAAACCCCGAGATATTATTACAGTGAGGGATGAGCAAAAATCTAGGGCTCTGATTCAAAATTATCTTGATTCATCCCCCCGCGAGGAGTTGCCAAACCATTTGACTCTTCACCCATTCCAATATGAAGGATTCGTCAATCAAATAATAGATAGTAAATGGGTCGGTTTGAAAATAAATGAATTGCTAGTTGTAGAATATTACTCTCGTCAGACTTAACCCCAACTAAAATAACAAGGGTTCGGACAATTTTGACCTCTCTATTTTGGCTTAAGTAAAGGGACCCGGGGTAAGTTAAGTAAGGTAAGGGGTTTGATCTGGGGATTTTGATCTCATTCATGTATCATAGATCGGTAGGGGATTTTCATTCCTTGTCCATTTTGCCCAGTATTTTTCGTACCACAGAAGATTTGGATTAGGAATACATAATCGATATCAAAGAAAAGAAAGGTCTAACTGTTGGAGTATACATTCTTATTTGATGCATTGCAGTCAGTAACATTGGTGAATTAGGTGAAGAGTACGGAAAGAGAGGGATTCGAACCCTCGGTAAACAAAAGTCTACATAGCAGTTCCAATGCTACGCCTTGAACCACTCGGCCACCTCTCCTACATAATGATTATGGCCAAAAAACCGAGTTAATAGTGAGTCATTCATATTATTTTGGATAGGTATCTACATTGAATTAAAATTATTAAAAAATTGAACTCTAAAAATAGAAAACTTTTCATCAAAGACAAATCCTTCCGCATAAATCTTTTTTGTGAAAAATTGTAAAATAAAGATATATCTATTCATGTTTGCGAAGATGGGGTTTCCGCCCTTTCTAATATTTATACCGGATTTAATCTCTCAATTGAAACGAATTCAACGATTGATCCATTTTTTTAGACTGTGTTTAATGGATATCTTTAGATCATTATTCAATTTTCATAAAAATTCTAAAATGCCTTTCCAGTTTTAGATTTTTCAACAACAACTCCTTACTCCAACTTCTTAACCCATAGATTGATTTCAAATTCATGAACCGTCCCCCGGATTTTTTTTTTTTTTTATTATTGATTCCTGTCAAAACGAAACAATTTGAGTATGAGTAAAAGGTCTTCC